GATCCCGAGGAGTTCATTTGAATCTATGTTGATAGAAATCCCGAATCCATTCAATTCGACGACTTGATCCTCTTTCCCGCTCCAACCGATTACACGGGTGGGAAAAACTTTTGTTTAACATTTCCGGAAAGACCACCTATTTGTTCGTTTACCAGGTTATCCCCTCAATAGAAGAAAAAGGGTAAGTAAAAGAAAGGCTTTTCATTCCCATCTCGAAATGCGGAGTTCGCTACCTCTTACTAAGAATCTGAGCCTATCAAAACAGGGCAGCATAAACTGATGGTCAAAAACTAAGAAAGTTTCCTTTCGATTTCTTCCTACTCAGAAGTTTACATATCGAAAAATTCCAATATTTCCTGAAAAAAAGACGAATCAATCAATTCCTGGCGAATAGATCCTGGCTTTCGTGCTTTGGATTATGCCAACATGGTCCTGAGCTCCGCCTGAAGGCACAGGCATTTTCCGGTTACAGAATCGACTCTGAACTCTGATTCGAAGTTCTTCTTTGACAGTCTGAGGCTGAATCAATAGACCACAGTGGTCTCCTGTCTTCGCTAGAGCGGTTTCTAACTTCTTCAACCCATTCGGTGTGGTTGCTCTTCCTTTTTACTATTGTCTGAAACAGGCACTACATCCACCGAATTCTAGTGGTAGTCGCTTATTAGATTCGCGGTTTGGAAAGTGGCTGCTCTCGAGTTCAGTTTCGAAAAGACTCATCGAACTAGGCAGTTTGGACCGTTGGAACATCCGTTCACAGAGGTTGATTCATCTTCTCAAGATGTTAGTGAAGCTTCCTACGTCACAGCCAGCTAGCCAGTATCTTGACCTTGTAGAAATATCTTCTTCTTCCTCATCTTTCCGGGGAGATCGATTGATCCCTTCCTTGAAAGGACAAGTTCGCCGAAAGGCTTAATTATACTAAATTCTCTCCTCGTTTACCAGATTTAGGTCGAGCAACCGCTACATTTCTTGAACGGCCACAGCCTACATAGCCAGGCTCCCTCTTTTCAAGGGAGTGGGCATCAGACCATATGTAGTTCTCGGTCCTTTTGAAACAGTTCCTGACAGGTGCTTTTGTGTCTCTTCACTCCAGCCCTGAAGTATTCTGTGAGCGTACACTTTATCGATCAAAATACGAATGAAATCAAAAAGGCCATCATTAAGGTTAGGGGGGGTTTTCAAGTTTTTGAATTTATGGGCTTAGGTCCTCCCATTCCTCCATACTCCTTTCTAAATGGAGAATTGCCCTGGCCCAACTATATGGCGGCGGGCCGTTCCCCCGTTCCCGAATGAAAGTTTCTATTATTTCATTCAGAGCGTTTAAACGGGTACTAGATGTCCCAGGTCGTATATCTAAGCGTTCCAGTGTGGAGGAAAGAAAATCGTTACTCGGAGGGAAGTTGAGCACGTTTAGGGATTGGAAGTAATCCCGGAGGCGCTCCCTAACCGGAAGAATTTCTTCCAGCGAGACGCCCATTCCTTGCATCATAGGTGCTGCTGCGTCTTGAAATCCTAATTGCCATGGTTCCGCTGCATCACAAGGAGCAATTGTGAAGAATAGCCATTCTTGAACAATCATTTGTATTTTCATTCTTTGACTGCTCCGCTCTCTCGAGAAATGAAGAAAGACTTATTCTTGCTCTCCCAATTCAGGAAGACAGAAATTGCCGGTTGGGTTGGTCCGACCAAGAAAGGCATGGGAGTTTTGGGCATTGCTTGGGCCTCCTGACCTTCTAATCAACCTGAAACTTTTTTTCTATATACGCAATTTCGGAAAGAGTCTACCCAGCTCGTCTCCACAATACAACTCATTTACACTAGGTGAGGCCCAGAACTCGATTGCAGGTGAAGCCAATGAAGCTCTTTCTTAAGGTAGTTTACTTGCTTACTCAAGAGAGTAAGGTAATTCCTATTTGCTTACTCGTTAAAGTATGGAACAAAACAAGTGAGGATGCTTGAAGTTATACCAGGCGAGGGAAGAACACTCTTATTTCTCCTACTATGATCTCGACAAATCGGCCAGAGGGCAGTCTTTGATGGGATGCAGCTAAGCTTGCTAACGCGTCAGCTCTGGCATTGACCTTTCAGCATGGGTCACTTTGATCTTCTCGAATTGAGCCATGAGATGCTTGTCCCTTTCGTGATATGGGACCTGTGTCTGCCATTTTACGGCATAGGCCCCGTTAAGTTGCTTGATCACTAACTCGGACGTAGACCATTAGGCTTTGTATTCGAGGGCGAGTTCAAGACCTGCTCTCAAAGCTTCATATTCGGTCTGGTGAGCATCCTTCCGTTAAGTTAAGGCTAAGGAGTGAGGAATGATGGCATTGTCTGGTGAGACAAACACAATGCCGATCCCTGATTGATTATACCTAGGGTTGCCCTTTTTCTACTTGCTTACTTGAATAAGTAAGGCACATTTATGTGTTAAAAAAAAAGCTCGTGAACCATAACTAATGAGACACTTCATCAACTGATGGAAGAAAGAAATGCAGACTCGTAGGAATGCATTGACAGCTGGTTTTTGGAAATAGAATAAATAGGATACGTACGGAATTAACTGAGAGAAAGATTGGAAGTCCTCCTGCAGTAGGGAAGAAGAAAGAGAATTCCTTGCTTCGAGTGAGCCAACAAATACAAATAAAGGAAAGAAGGGCAAGGCGCCCCAGACTAAAGGCTAGGGAGATGGTCCCAGACCCGGAAAACTATTCCCTCGCTCTAAAATGACCCTAGAAGGCCATTCTCCGATATGCAATTAGAAGGTAAAGTCCTAAAGAAAGTGAAGCTCATTCTCCTAGAAGAGAATTCTCCTCTACGGATTGAACTGCTTTCGGAATGGACCAATGGTTGGCTTACACGACTTCCAAGATTGACAAGAATAGAAAGACTGGACGAACAGAGACTGCTTGAAGGGCTGATAGGATTGAACTCAAAGGCAAAAAAAAGCGCCCTTAGACGAAGAATAAGATAAAGGCTAGGGGCCTACTTTTCATACTTCCTTACGAAATTGGAGAGGATTAGACCACTACACGGAAAGAACAGACAGACAGATACGAATCCCATCCCAGCATCTAGCGTGAAATCAGATATGAGAGTACGACTCCGTACCCCTAGAATCATAAGAAACAATTGATGGTTGATAGACTAACTAATTACTTAATTGAATTGCCATGCTCTAATCAAGGAGCGACCAATGAAAATAGAGTTACAAGTTATAGGGCGAAGGACTCTGATCCTGGGTTTTTGAACATCAAGCTTGTGGCCAGGCCTCTCTCTTCCTTCTTGCTTCACACCAGCTATTGTGACCCAATTAACTTAAGAAACCAGCCAAGCAATGGCCTTGTTATTTATAAGGGGTGTGGCTATGCGGTGTTCTCGGTGTATGCGTGAAGTGAATCTTCTATACCGTCCATAGTTTGCGGGCAATTCATCTTCATGCATTTTGGACCGTTGTCGCTAGAGATTGCACTTAGTGCTAGGCTTCCGCTGTCTAGAACGGATGCTGAAACTGAACGTACTTTTGTTAGTTATTCTGGTTGTATCGACTTGCGTCTGTCCCTCTGTCTCTGATCCTTTCAAGCATAGAATGAAGCGAGTGGGGATTTTAGGAAAACCATAAAGTAGGTGAGCTAATAGCATGTGAGCAAGCAAGCCAGTTTCCTTTCTTTTAGTTTGAAGGCTCTAAAGCTAGAAAAGAGGTAGGCAAGCATATCTTATTAAAAAAGGCCTGTTTTCCACCAGCCGGGAAACTCCTATTCTATTAGCCGTGAAGAAACAAAGGAGACTTGCCTTCCCTAAACCTAAAGTGGGAGAGAAATTTTGTTAAAGACTACACCTCTCGAAAAAGGAAAAGTAAACCTTTCCAACCTGTTGAGTTACTTCGTTCCTTTGGACCCTGACGTAAACAGACGCCATAGCTTTTGTAACCCGTGCTTATTACTTTTACAATGATTTCTATCCTCGAATCAAAAAATGTCAGCTTTGCCATCTTTCTGAGAAGGTAGCTGTATGAACGAAGCCGGCGAGATCGGAGTAACTGGAGCCTTGGGAGTTTGAGTAGACCGTTCGGAAACAACTCTTTCAAAACTAGGTGTAGGTAGCAAAGCCAAAGCTTGGAGTGGGCTGAACTTCATACTGGAGGTTTTCCATTGAGGCCTTCAAGGTTTCCACTGAGAATCATGATGAGGACTCAATTCTTGATCAAGCTTACTACTTATCCAGCCCGAAAGTTGCCGATTGACAAAGTTTTTTCTTTGAGCATGGGGCAGACTGATCAGTAATGGAATGGAACGAGAGCCTTTAGTGCCCACGCTTTAGCCTTTCTGTAGGTAGCATCCCATCCATAGGGGCTTCATCCACTATCCCCTACTCCAGCGAAAGCTATTGTAGCTGTTCTTAGTCCTGCTAAACCAGAATCTGCTATTTGGTCTCTTTCTTCAAGCAAATCTGCTCCTTCTAGAGAAAAAGCTGCTTTTAAAGTAGCGGCTACTAAGGTATAAGGTAAAGGTAGGAGCTGTTTTTGCCTCAGTCTTCTATTCTGTAGCTCCTACGAAAGCATTTGTTGCAGCTGCTGTTCCCGATAAAAAAGCATCCAGCAGCGCCATTAGATGGTACGCGGAGCTGCTGTTCGATTTCACGTCTCAAGCTAACTTTTGTGATTCTCTCTATGCCGTAGGTTCATTGTTCAATCTTAAAGGATTTCTTTCTCAGTTATCTTGTAATAAAACAAAGTATAAGAAGGTATAGGCGATTGCTCAACTCTTAGTTGGTATACCGAGTCTGAGGACGAAAGAGTCTTCCTACGTTCTTTGCAGGCTGCCTTCTCTTCTCCTTGATCAATCCCTTGCCTAATGCCTACTGAAAATGGGAGTGTCATGAGCGTATCCCATACCCATAGTCGTTCAATCCAAGGTGAATTGCACTATCGACTCTTCGTACTTGAGTTTCAAAGGAGCTTGTTAAGCATGGTCATCACTACAGAGAACTTCACCAAAAACCTCTTTTCCACGAAAGAAGGGATGCCAGTTTCTATTGAATCTCTTGCTAGCCTTGTGAATGAAATATTTTCTAAGTGTTCAATCAGACGATGTTTGAAAGAAGGACGTAACCAGTGCTAGTTGAATCAGCCCTTACTCTTCTCCTAGTCGGTGTAAAAGTAAGCGCTCTTTCCCTACCCGCTGTTACTGCTCGAGTAGGAGTTCTTGGAGATGAAAAGAGAGGAATGAGATGCAGCGCTTAGGTCCCTCTCCTTTCAGTCGAGTCACTTCATCCCTCTCGTCTTCTGCACCGGCTACTGGTAGAGCTCCTGGGAAAAGAAGAAGGTATATACCAAGAGATGATATGCCAACAGCAGATGATTTCAAAATGAGTCAAAGAAGATCTTTTTGCAGCGGCCACAGCGGATGCTAACACTGGACTTGCTTGCATCTCTCTCAAGAGTCAAAAGAAATCCCCTATTCGCTGCCCTTTCTTGGTCACCAAGCATTCGTTCAGAGGAGAGGTCCACTTTGATAGTCATAAAGGCCCCTTCCCTGTTTTCTTTCTAAAGCTATCCATTCTTATCAGGTCCTGTCGAACCAGGAGATCAATTCGTCACCTCTAAATGAGAAATTGGATAAGCGGTTTGAACAAGGATTGAAGCTGCTTCAGTAGATTGCTGAGAATAATGAATCAAATTAACACGCTGCTCATGAACCAAAACGAAAGTCGATTTCGATTTTCTCTTTCCGCTCAACCAGTGCTTTATGAAGGGATTAACCTGATTGATCTATTCTTGCCCCTGGGGCGGATGGGATTGATTGATTCTAAACCCGCTTCGACTTCTTCGTAACCACGATCTGCAAATGAGAACTATTTGTTTAAGGAGGATCCGGCCTCTCTAATTGATCAAAGGCCCTCTGACTTAGGTCGGATCGGAATCTATCTGTCTTTCTACGCGACAAGGGATGCCCCGGATACTACCTCCCCTCCTTGACATGCCTTCTATGACTCCCCCGTTGGAGCAGATCTTTCGGCCGCTAAGCGTACTGAGTAAGGGCTGGTTCGGCTTGGATGATTGGGCTAGAGATAGCTTGGCTTTGTTTACGCCTCTTCTATTTTCCGGTATTGGTCCTTGTCTTGAGTAAAGGCATTGGGAAAAGGCCTTACTTCTTTTCGTAGTTAGAAAGACAGGTGATAATCCTAATCTATCTCTCTTAGTTCTCTGGAAACGGTCCTTCCATCCTAAAGAAAATGTGTTCTTTTCGTTGCTCCCCTTCCTTGGCAAGTGGAATAAGATCAGGAAGAAGCGAGTTGTAGCCTTAATCTGTGCTGTGTATGGAGCTAATCTACTGTACTTCCTTGATCTTACCTTATTTACTTAGTTCAATAAAAGAGAGAACACGGAGGCTATTTACTTTACTTAACTTATTAAATTAAAGTAGTTCTGAAAGTCTATCCATACATAATATGTTATGGACTAATCCAAGGGTGCTTAATTAGCTCCCGCCCTCCTGCCTTTCGGTTGGGAGCACTGCCTTCTGACGATCACCCTGTCCTTACTCAATCCCTTCTTTCTCTTTTCGCTGTTGTCTTTGTTCTTGGCCAATCCATCCTAAATCAACTGTTCTTGGTCCAGCCAGCTTTGGTGTGGTTCTTATCGGTTTAGGATCCCTAACTCTCGAATCCAATCCCTCTCCGTTGGGGTTTGGGGTTACGGCGCGATGCCAGCCTTTAATAGAATATCCCCCGTCCCTGCCTTTAGTGATTAGTGATTGGGCTCGCCCTGTAAGTAAGTAAAGGATCTGTCTCTGTTCTTCTCTCTCTTCTGGTTGTCTTCTCGCGTCTGAGTGCCCCTTTTTCGGGGTGATATCGGCCTTTTCTATCTCCTCACAGGGCAAAGCCATTAGGGGTGTCAATCTATCTGCCATTGGTGGGGCCAATCGCATTCAGCAGTGACATCAAAATGTGCTAAAAACCCTCATCAAGGGCCATTACTGAACCGGCTAAAAGCCTCGAAAAACGGCCATTCAACAAAGATTGGATTTGACTGGAAAGACGTTAAAGACGAACCGCCAATGCTGGAACCGCACCCCATAGCGGCACCGTTTGCCATTCATTCATGAACTGGCACTGGCTTTCATCTAGTTCCAACGATTCCTACTTACTCTTATTTCACACTTTCCGGAAAATTCCATAACCCCAGGACACTAAATCAAGATCTATTCTAATTGAAGGGGGCAAAGGCACCCAAAGCTCATTGGGCTTTCAGAGGCATAAGAGGAAAGAGCGGACCAGCTAACCTAACTGCAAAGAAAGCAGTCGCAGCCGGGGATATCTTCTTTTTTGCTGGATGTCGTCTTTGCGCACCAACAGGAGTAGGTCCTTGGTTGTTTCAGTACATTCAGTTCCAAGTCAATTCAATTCAGTTCGCGTAGTTCGTAGCCATCGTTCTAGGACAGAACTTGTATTAGAAGGATTCATTAACTGTAAATCTGGCAATTCCTACCAGGGTGGTGGGTCAGAGCAGAGGCCCTCTCTTTAGGGCAGGAATAGCGGGAAAGGGCAAGTCAGGCATGGAATCACGCTAAGGTAAGGTTTCTAATCCATCTAGAATAGGATCCACTCTAGATATTTGATTTTCCACTTATGCCTTCAAGCAAGGCTGACTGAATAAAGAAATGGAACATGGGAGCGGTTGTGGGTAGCAGCTACAAAACCACCGGGAAAAGGGCAATTACCATTAGAATGGTGGATTGGAAGAGGAAGGCCTATTGCAAGCGAAAATCCCGGGAAAACGCTAAAGAGTTGTTTTTCCATCTTCGTTATGGAAAGGATTTACTATTGCAACGAAAAATCCCGAGAAAACGCTAACTTTGCCGAGCTTCTTTCTTCCTTCCTAATAGGTTCTCCTCCCCCGCGCTTACCCACCATATGGGTCCTATTCAACCTCTCTATCGAATAGTCGGCTCGAAATCCCCTTCCTTTAAGTGTCTAGGTCGCACTTTCTTGTTTCAAGCCCTGGCCATTCTCCTTTGATAGCATTGCCCATGACAAATAGCAGACATCAAGCAAGATGAACTGATCGTATCTAGATTGCATCTACTCTGCCTCCGTGAGGAAGAATCTCAACTTCTGCGCAGGTAGGACTGCCAAGAGAATGCAGTTTTGCCCCTGTTGAAGTCCTCATAATCATATTCTTGGTCACGCTCTTCTAATTGTCTTATATAATAGGCTGCTTCTAGCCACTTTGTGAAGTAATCGATCGTTTTGGACCTATGACACCCATTCCCCGGGCAGGCCATGGCGAAGACATAGTGTGAAGCTCAGTCGTAGGTGCATGAATCTGAGAACTGAGATACGTATCTTAGGGAATAGGGAAATGAGTTGAACGATTCGTTGAACATAGTTCAACTCATTCAGTTCAAGAAGTCGAATAGTCTATAAGCTTTTCGTTACACTCATTAGGATAAAGCCGATCAAGAGGCTCCAGACACCACTTCTCGAGATCTCGCTTAGTCTTTCTTTGAATCTCATTTCTTTCCAAAGGGGAAATGCAATCCAGTATCTTCAAGTTCCAGTAATGGCATTCCAAGAGTAGCAGTCTCAGTCTCCATTTTTGGAGTATGCGGATAAGTCCCAAGGAGTGCATCATCCGTAGTAGTAGTGCCTTATATTGCCCTTGAAGGAGGAATTTCTAGTGCCATTAAGGGTAGAAATCTCTATAGGCTGATACCCTTTTATTTCCTAAACTTTTCAACATTTAAACAAAAGAAGTGTCTAGTGGATCTGGATAACCTTTCTTCCCTTCTACTTTTAGTAGTCGATGTTATACCGGTACTAAAGAGAAGTAATAGAAGCGGCGTCTTCTTATGACTTGATTTTCCTTCCCGAAAGGGGCCCTGTAGGGAATACGCGGCGTAGCTGTCTTCGATTATTCTATTGAATTGATTCTTGAAAGCTAAGTAAGCGGAAGATGTAAGGGAAGAATCAATAAGGTAAGGTCTTGCGTCCTATTCCCCTTAGGGGCAGATTCTACTATCAAGTAGAAAGGGAGCGGCCCATGCCAATGATAGTAAGGTGAAAGCGGTGTCTTTCGGCGAATCCACTATCAAGGATGTATGGGAAGAAGAAGATAACTATAAGGATAAGGGCGCTAAGCTTTCCCCTTGGTTCCGTCGACCCTCTGCCTTAGCCTTGAGTTACAGCAACTACAGCCCTCGAACGTTTTGTAGGCTTCCCTCGTATTCAACTAGTTGGAAACTTTTTTTGCCCTAAACGAGTAACTACCAAGTTTAGGAACGAGATTTCTCACTGAAGAAATGCTGGAAGAGGCACAAGACAGCTTGCTTGGATAAGGCCATTAGGCGAATGAAGAAGTATGCTGACAAGGGGCGTAGGCCGATGGAATTCAAGGTTGGTGATAAAGTGATGCTAAAGCTTACTCCACAGATTTGGAAGAAAATAAGTAGTAAGACAGTGCATCGTGGGTTGATTCCAAAATATGAGAGACCAAAAGAGGTTTTCAAACGTGTAGGGAATGTTGCTTATCGGTTGAAGCTGCCGGAAATAAGAGAAGAGAAAGGAACGAAGTGACTCGACTGAAAGGAAAGGTACGAAAGCAAAGAAGAAAGATTACTTCTTTCATTGTTTGGATTCATGCGCTTCCTTTAGGAAAGATAGCCGTAACACTCTCTGAGTTCTTTATTTAGAGTCTCTTTTCTTCTGTTCGTATTGTTGAATCGAAAGCAAGATTGACTGCGAACTCACTCAAGGGTTATAGGTTTTCTAATTGTTTCCTGCCCTGCGGTTTCCCGTCCTTACTTTGAATCTGGCTTGAATCGATTCCCTTTCCTTTAACACTAGACTTGTTTAATACTTTTCGAAAGTGGAGTTAAGGCAGCAAGCATAGGTGCTTCGGTCGATAGGCAGGCTAGCCCTCCCCTGTAGTAGCTCTCTTCTGTTATGAGAGAGAGGGGCTTCGGGGGGATAAGATTCATCGTATAAGCCTGAACCCTATTAGTTATGTGCTTCCCCCTTCAAGAGCTGGGCTACTACCCTAATAAAGTTCTTCCTAGCGTATAGTATTGGACAGATTGAGTCTTTCTCTAATATAGTAACTAATAGTTAGATTAAGCATTAGGCGCAACTTCTACTATAAAGCATTCAATTCAGTTAATCTCTTCTCTTTCTGTCTTCAAGCTTCAAGCTTTTGCCTAGGAGCTCGGATTCCAGTCCTATCGTTAGAGGGCTGCATAGTTGGAATCTCTTCCTTATTTGTACGATATGATGCAAGCAAGGAATCCAGCCTATGAGAGTCAAGCTAGGTGGTTTATTAACCGGAGTGATGAAAGTCAGCCTATAAGATGAAACCGAAGATACTAAGCCTGGAATCAGTCGCTTTCTATGTCAATTTCTCTTTAGAAATAAGGCCTGTTACAGCTATCAGATATAGGGGATTTACTTCACCTTGAATAACTCTCGATAAATGGCTTTCTTTTCAGCCGCTTTTCTATTTCATGTTGAAGGCAAACAAGCTTACCTTATTATTATGAAAAGGGGAAAGGGGCAGGTTTCAGTCTTGAAGTCTGTCTTCTTCAATGGAAGAGATTCAAAGGGCTTGACTGCACCTTGCTTCTAGGCTTACGGAAAAAGGCGAATCCAAGGACTCTTTACTAATAGAATATCATAGGGGACACTTCCTTGAATAAAGCCGTACTTCCATCAGCTTTCAAGTAGATAAAGAAGTTCAGGCTAGTGACATCAGCTATCGGCTATTGGCCTTTGTGAAAGCTTCTCCTCAATATGTTTGATCCCTTTCTCTTCGTCAATGATTATGGGTCGTTCCTGTCTTGTAGTTCGATACACTACTAGAAGGCCAGTTGCCTATACAACATCTTGAGTTTCTAGTACAGTCAGCTTTGGTTATCGCTACACCCTCTCTAGACAAAGGATTTTATTCAAGCCACTCCACTACTGGTACAGTAGCATCCTGCCTTAATAATCGTATAGGCACCCGGGAACCCTACTCAGTAAAGAAGGGGACTCCCTAAACGAGACTGCTAGCTGGTATGGAGAGACTAGCTTTGCTTGCTTCCTAGTCAAATATGCCCTCTCATCCCGGTAAGATAAACAAGAGAGGTTAGCAATATCCTTCCCTCAGCGTAAGGACAACCTTGAATCGGAGTTTCATACACAACCTTCTGATTTATAGTTCTTCCATTAGATCCCTCAATCACAATGTTATGTTTAATAGGTTGAGTAAGATCAATCTCAATCAACAATCTCGGACTACGTCATGATCGGGCAGCCACGCAATGTATTTCACTCCGGTTCAGCGCAACATGTACACAGGCGCAAAAGCCCAGACCTATAAAAGACATAGTCTATACTATATATACGACTTCTGTAGGTGCTTAAAGCCCTTAAAAAGGTTTAATGGCCATGACCGGCTAAAGATCACTGCCATCTCACGAATTGGATTCGAACCAATCAATCTCCGATACCTTTAGTAGATCGTGAGTGGGTCTGTCGTCCTCTTCATTATAGTCCTTCTAGAATCAATAGCATTTCGTCGGAATACATCCTGTCTTTTCACCTTAGTAGTCCTATGCATAGTCAGTACTATAGCCCCAATCATGGCTACTAATAAAATAAGACTAGAAACCAAAAACCAGACAAAATAGTAAGTATAAAGTAAATTGCCCAATGTTTCCAAATTAGTCCAACTTCGTACCTTTCCGGCATAAACCGTATATCTCAGAGAGGTCGTATTTCTTTGGGTTGGTAGTAATGGAATGGTTTCATTATCTAAAATGAAGAACATTTCCCACCAAAAGATCAGTCCAATAATACCACTCACTGGTAAATAGCGCAATACTTCTTCGTGAATCTCCGCTATTTGAATATGGAACATCATAACAACGAATAGGAATGAAACGGCTATAGCTCCTATATAAACTACTGGGAAGATCATGGCGGAAAAATCGAGACCTAACAAAAGAAGTAAACCTGAAGTGTTGCGAAAGACTGGGATGGGAAACAAAACGGAATGTACCGGATTTTTAGCACGTACAACCATCAAACCAGAGACCAAAGCCGGGCTCGACAAAACAGAAAGTATCATGGTACGTCGTCCTTCACTGAAATGGAACTTTCATGCTGGTTTGGAGTAAGAACTAGCATGAAAGTCGATCTATTACGTACGACCAGCGCGGTTGTTCATATTTCATTTCCTTCTTCCAAACCAAGCCCTTCTTGGAGAGCATTCACTGAGTTACTTACGATCTCTCGACGCCGAGAATTTCTTATGTGCCCGGGTTCGGCTAGCTTCTTCCCCACCTTTTAGCATTCTGGGCAATAAAGAAACCCAAAATCAAAAAGAAAGAAGAGAAATTGGGCCATGTTTCCCGAGGGAGGCCGCCTTCTCTCAGGGCAGCAGTCGACTAGAAGTAGAAGACTGCTCTATGAGGGCTTCCCTCTTTCCTGGGCTCTGCTCGCCCGTCTACGCTCCGACCCAGAAAGTCATAATTGAGAAAATGTTTCCTTACTTGTTCTTCTAAGTGAATTGGCATTACCTTGCCTGCATTAAGATTTAAAACTTGTCGTAAAAAAAAAGGCAATCAACCAGAATAAAGAAAAAAAAAAAAAAATGAAACCGGTTCAATATTTTATCTAGATGGATCCCTGTCCTTATCTCTATCCGGATAGATATGCCCCTATGAGCGACTACGCCGATCTTTATGTGTTTTGGCCACGCCCCTTTCCGCTCCGAAGAGGAAGGTTTGGATCTTTCAATCTTATGTCGTGAGGGATGTGATCTATGTTAGGTCCATAAGATACCACAGCTTTTAGTGTTCTATGATTGACCTCCGAATAATGAGTAGGTAGTTCTATCCTTTTGATTCTTCTCTGCATTCTCTTCTTCGATAAGGTCACGGAGTGATAAAAATTCCTCTTCATTCTGTTGTGCTCAGCGTCGGATCCAAACTTCTTTGTTCTTTTTAAGTCTTCTTTTTGCATAGAAGAATGTAACTTTTGCAAAAACCGGTCTTTTAGTAGTAGGCGGCATTCCTTCTTAGTTTTGAGTCGGCGGAACCATTCTGTTTTGCTTCTTCTCCACAGTCTTACTCGGCGGAGCCATTTTTTTTTGCTTCTTCTTTTTTTATTTTTTCTTCTCTGCATTCTTACCCAGCGACCCCAGAATTTGCCTATGATTTTTTCAACTGATATTTTGATATAGAAGAATCTCCTTATTTCTTCACCGCGGGTTCTCGCGTAATTTTCTTGAAAAGATATTATATCACCGTGGGAAACTTGAAAATGACTAATGTTGACTATTCCATTATTCACACACACTTTTCGATGACTTATCGGCTGCCTTGCTTGAGGAATAGTTTCACAAAAATGGAGACGAACCAGAATAACGTCCAATCTTGTTTCTGGGTTGAGTAGAAAAGGGATATATGAAGTTCGTTTTGTTCTTCTATGCATCTTTGTGATGGGTAAATTACCATGAAAAAGGGACAACTTTCGTGTAGTTTGTAATTGTATGTAACTGTTACGATTTTTTCTCGGATAAATCTTTTTCTTAATAGATCTTTTCTTCATTCTCAATTTTCCGAGAATGCGGCGTTGCACTATTGTAAGTTCTTTATTCCGAACATTTCCCGAAAGTAGACGACAAGTTTTAAATTTTAATGCAGGCATTATGTATTGTTGAATCAGTCAGTCTTTTTCGCCACATCGGGGCTATGGGACTCGAACCCAACTCTTTCCGCGACCCCTCCACGAATAACGAGAAAACAAAACATTTCTCTTTTCTACGAGAATTTATGTTTCGCTGCTTTTCTACTTGGCTGTACGACATGAGTTTCAGTATACCAAAGGGTCAAACCCCGCTGAAGCACTGGAAAAATGTTGACCATGATTTCGAGCGCTTTTCAAAAACCATTTGCTCGCAATGCCTTGAGTGGACAGGTCCAACAGTACGCCCACTAGATCCTTCATAGAGAACTGTGAAGAGAGTCTAGAAATCAATGAACGAAGAACAGCTAATGAAGAACCGGTCAAAATGATATCATCCACATAGAGCAGAAGAATCACTATCTCAAAGGAGGATCGCCAGATAAACATCGAAGGATCAGCTCGACTACAGCTAAAACTCAGAAATAAAGCTCGTGGAGCCTGTCGTAAACCATAAATCGAACGATGTAACTTACAGACATGTTTGTTTAGAACGAGCAGGGTCAACAAAGCCTGGTGGTTGAACCATAAATACTTTTTCATTCAACTTACCATGTAAAAATAAAAAGGCATTTTTGACATCCAACAACGTTCATAGAGGGTTCATATGGCACTCAATACCAAGTCTTATTCTGCAGAAGAGCGGTATACTCATCTTTCATAGCCGAAACCCCCAACTGTTACCCTCAGGTAGAAGGAAGAGCTCTTTTACACTCCTATTAGTCTCAAAACCGAGCTATCTGCTAAAGGAAGAAGTTCACTGCGAACTCCAATTCAAGCTTAAACCAGCAGCATACACAGAAGCTCCCGCCGGGGAAGAAGGTCCCCATGAGCACTCAAAAAGGATTTTTCTTTACTAAAAGTAGACTTAACCCATCTATTCAAAATAGAATCAGGGTCATTACATAAGATATGCACAATATGCTTCACCACAGATGCTTTGTTCCATTCATGAACTCTCTTAATGCCAAAACCACCTTCCCTAGTAGGAGGTCCCAAGCAAGGCTCCAGTGTGCTTTCAATCTATCCCTTTCCACAGGAAAAAAAATCCGCTCAATGTCCTTGAAAGGGTAATATTAAGATACTTTTACAGTAATTCTGAATAGAAAACAGGACTGATTTGATCAGCTGTACCATACCAGCATAAGAAAGGCTCTTGCTGGTCAAGGACTTCACTCTGGTAAGAATCCTTTATACTAAAGCTTTTGCACAAAGATTTTCTCTAAGTGTTCGAGTGAGGGTTGTTGACTCGGCTCGGAATTTGAAGCTTAAGAAGCATTCCTGTGACCTGACGGGCCATATGAAAGGTTTCTTTATCCTCCTTTACAAAGGCATAACAATTCAAAAAAGGTAACCAGATCTATTCACTTGAGTTCTTTCATCAGTGAATCCGGAAGTGACTCCGCTAAGGCTAAAACTTCTCCCTTCCTTTTTCCCTTTACTGATCCTTATGAATGGCACATAAGAAGTGAAATAATAAAGGAAATCTTATTAAATAAGAATTGTAGTTCATATCGCGAATGGTACGCTTTTAGGGGTGGAGTTCCAGTTTCTTACTCTGGTATAAGCTTTAGCATCCACAATGATGGGTAGTTTAACATATAACTGGCCCCTAACGAAATATAATCAAATGAGGATGGTAATTACTATTTGCTTACTTGAACAAGTAAGGTTCTTCCCGAACTCTTTGACAGGGGCCTTTACCTGCTATCTCACTCTCCTTATAATGTCTATCTTTACCTGGAACGAGATGGAGAGGGATTTCAACACTCTGTTCTTTAGAGCTGAGCCAACAGAGGGGTTTGGACGTTGAGTTGAGAAAAGAAGGCATGGGAATGAGTTACTAATAACGAGCTCTCGAAAAAGGCTTTGCTTATGCTTTATTTCCTTGGTTTGCTGGTTTAGGAGCAGGTTGTAATAGCTAAAGCTATGCTTTTGGAAAGAGGGAAGATTGAAGCTCCTTGCTTGAAAGCTTTTCTTTGACTACCATTAATAAGGATAGAATAGGACTTGGAGTCTAAATGCATTCATTATATAATGACTTTATTGAGAATGAGAGATAGAGGAAACTTAAGATGAGAGAGCGTTTCTTTATCTTTAATGAATTTCCATTCCAATCTATTACCATATGCTTTGTCAAGATCGTCTTTGATGGCCAGAAGGAGAAGGCCCATCGTTCCTCAACCTGCGTCGCTCCTACTAATAGTATGTTTGATTTCCTACACCACTAAATATACTAGGAATATACTAGGACATTCTAACAAACAATAAATAAGAAGACGTCCAGGGACAAGTAGGCTGCCTTGTAAAGGTCCAATGAGGTCTGGTAAGAAACTTCTCATTCTCCCCACTCATATTTTAGCCACTATTTTAGACTAGGTCAACCATAGACCAATCGCTATGAATTGATGGACAAATTAGGGCTTTGTGACTTAGGAGATGAGGCAAATTCTATTCAAATTCTGATGGAGAAAACATCTCTCATAAATCTTAGCTAGAGCAAACCATATAGAGGTACTGATAATAGGCAAGCATTCTTGATAGAAATTGGCTTGGAAAGGAGACTGAGTTCAGGTAAGAAGAGGGTCAATTTTCGCATGTCTTCTTTGCTTTCATGGCCCAAATAGCTGGCCTATATTCCTCTCTCTTACTTACCCTTTCATTCCAAGTAGGCGATCCGATCCATTGCTATTGATGCTTGCTCTGGTGCTTCTAGCCTCGTATACGGATCTGGATCACGATCTCGATATGGAAGGTATGCTGCCCTTTTTTGGAGAAAGAACCAAATTCTTCATCTTGCTCCCTGTGCAACCTGCCCATTTTTTTAACTGTCTACGGTTGTCAGCCTGCCATTCAATGCAATTCACATGAGCCTAGGAACCAGTCATGAACATTTTCTCAAATTTGGATAAAGAGGGAGCAAGAGTAAGCCTTCTTGATTCCAGCAGTTATGCCCGGTAGAGTTAAGATCAGTCCTGGAAATACTTCCTGGCACTTAGGATTTTCCTGATGACCCAACTGGGATTGTAGCCTAGTCAATTTCTTGCTGCTTCAGATAGTCGGTATGGACCCAGCCACAGTCTTTTCTCAAGGACCCGGAGATGTTTACAAATGCTTGTTCCACAGGTCAAGACACCCCTGCAGAAAGTTGGTATTCAAGAGACGGAAACTATGTCAAGAAGGTGGAACTAGGAATAAGAACAGGGACCCACGTCGAGCCATCCTGACGGACGAGCAGCATCAATTGAATCGGCAGACACAAAGACGAAGACAGAGACGAGCTAACATGTAAAGTAGTGGAATGGAAAAGGATGGTAGCCCACCCAGGACAGCACATAGAGTAAGGTTGGCTCTATGCGAGAGAGGAAAACCGCATGGACACGGCTCCTTTTGGATAGATCGTCAAGCTATTTACCCATATAGTTCTTATCGCGAGGGTGAAATACAATCCATTACATCTGGATTGAAACTTGAGAACCTCGAGAACCAAAGATATAAACTGAAAGATAGAAGCTATCTAACAATTTGAATATGAATAGGAAAGCCTTCAGAGAAAAGAGACATGGACAATGTATCCTGAACAGTATGGCAATCTCTTCCTCTTTCGATTGGCAAAGAAGCAATAATAGTAAAGCGATAAAAGAAGCAACTCCTTGAGCGGCTCTATCAAGGAGCAGAGGCAAGGGATCTTCTCCAGTGGTCATTAGTAATGCACTTTGTGGTCCTTATTGGGTGCTGGCGAAGCATAAGAGGAGATTCTTAACGTCAGGAATATCGGCCTTAGCATCTTTCTTATAAAAAATTCGATTATCTTTCTCTACTTGAGAAGGTTCTTACCAGGCATACTACTCATCGATTATTTTGCCCTTTGGGATCGAAACAACCTATTAAGGGTTGTCGCCTACATAACCTACCTCCCAGACTAAGGGAAGAAGGTCTCAGATCACTGTAGTTCGAGCCCTTTTGTTAAAGCAGTTCCTGTACTTTGAATGAATTCAAGCTAGTAAAGTAGTCTGCTTGAAGGGGGCCCTCCTCACCTCTCCCCTTCCCCTTATCATTGAAGCAAGCCAAAAACGAACCATGATACAAGGGCCTGCCTCTCAGTACGTGAAAACTGAAGTTACACTCTTTCACTGTCTTACTTTGGCCCCTCTCTAGCCAAATAAAAAAATGGGAACAACCCCTGAGACACCGAACCAATTCCCTAGAAGTCACGCATATACCATGTCAGCCTCCACCTTCACTAAGCAAAATAAGCGATCCTTACTGTCCATCTTTATTCCTCCGTTTCAACGAAGTTTATCCACCCTTGAGTAAGAAAAGGTGCCTCAGCGGCTATGCTTCTCCAGGGCCTTTAAAACCCGACCATAGACATTGCTCTGCCCCCGATGTTGTAATTCTTCTAGTCATTCACTTTCTTCGCCGCAAATGAAGAGAATAAATCCTACTCTTATGCTATGAGTCAATCGATAGCTTACTACATGTGGTAGTTTATAGGAACAAATCCTAAACTTCTGTCTCTATACTCAGCATCTGTGCTAAACTTTGATTAAAGAGAGATGTGGGTGTGAACACCCCCTCCAAGCAGGTTTCGAGTAGCTTTTAGCAGGAACATTGCTAATTGAACCAATCCTATTCGCGGTGAACAGAGGATAGGGCTCAGCATCTCTGATCATTCCATACTTTTCAGAAAAAGCTTTATTCCAATTCACAGGATGGAGTCGTATTCTTACTAACTATAGTTAGATAGTACTAAACCAAATACAAAGCATGCAATAGTGAAACAAAAAAAGTCTTTAAGACAAGAACCCAGGAATTGATTGATTCGAGATCCCTGTTCCAAAGAAAAAGTGCTACCTATAGTTCATTATAAGTAGACAGTTACTTACTGACTTAGAGTGAGAATACTCTTTATATGGCACTTATCCCAGAATACCCAACCTGATTCGGAAACTCCAACTGATTGAGCTAACTTCCTTTCAACTACAACTGATTCTGAGACTAAACCAGAGAATAGAATGAAGAAAGCTGTTAATTCCCTTAAGCTTCGCATAAGCGATTACATACCACAAGCTTAAGGTATTCTAACTCAGTCTCGTTAATCGATTCACTTTCACTCACTCTCGCGTTACCACGCTAGCTTAAATAGTCATATTGAGTTCATCACCAGTGACATAAGCAGTGGAGGTATATGCTGTGGTGAGAATGGCTATTTACCTAACTTCTTAGGATCCAACTCCTGTTGAACCGGTAACATACTACTACTGATACCACTTACAAGAAAGACAGCTATAGCAACACCCCTCTATGACAGAACAGGGAATCCTTTAAGCAAGTACCCTTTCTAAAAAAGGTCATGTCCATACTCTCTTCCAAAAGCATAGCTTAAGCATGTAAACAACCAAAAGCATAGCTTAAGCATGTAAACAACCAAAAGCATAGCTTAAGCTATTACAACCTGATATACCTATTTGAAAGTCAGGAATAGCAGACTTGTTCACCTATTTCCTTACTAGAGCGGATACTTGAGGAGCCCGTGTTACTGTTGTGTGAAAGGATAAGCGGTAGTGCCCCACACCCGTGATGCACTTCCTTGCTTTCATTCAGGTATAGCTCCTGATAGATAGGGTTTTCCCTCTTGTTTAGTGCTTTACACTCTTTCTTCTCAATCGGCGAGGCCTTTGCTGCATTTGTCCCATCCCAGAGTGAAACTCCCTAACCTGATTCCGAAACTAAACGAAGAAGAACTCCTAAAACAAAACCTGCTGAAAAGACACCTGCGACTGCAGCTACTTACTAGGCTTTCATCCCTTATTCCTTATACTTATTCTTGAGGCTTCACATGGCATAGATGCCAGGGCCTTGTTCTGACTTCTGAGATTCATCTATCCTATTACTGACACAATTCCCTATTTGGAGTGAGAATCCCTTGATTCATTCCTTACTTCAGCCAAGGAACAAGCTATCGAATAAGGGGGAAGACTGTGATTTGACTTAGCTAGAAGGCCAATATAAATCCTTATCCTAAAAGGCTTCCGCTCCTTCAAAGGTGAGTTTGAAGATAGAGTAGACCTTTGCTCTATGTAACAAGAAATTGAAGCTTTCTATTCGCCTTACCCTTTAGCCTCTATAGTTCGGCTAAGCAATTTCATAACCTTAGAGGAATTAGAAGAATTCTACTAACTAAGCGCAAGGTAGTTGACTTGCTTAGTGCTTGCATTAAGGACTAAGCCTGGGTTCCGTAACAAATAGGATTGATTATAGGCTGTGATCATAATCATTTCTAATAGCGCCATCTTTAGTTTCTAAAGCTTCAAGATAGCTGTCTTCCAGATAGGAGGAAGCTCCCATATGGCTATAGCCAATCTCGATGAGAAGAAGTACACTGAACTAGATCAATCTACTAAGGTATTTCACTTCTCTGCTATCAGCTTTCCTATAAAAGAATCTCCTGCTTCATAAACGGATATGTCTTGTCTCTCCCCGAGTAAGGAAGAGTAATAAAATATGGTTTTTGGACCTCACTAAAAAGAGGGCTACTAATACTAATCCTTTTTTTTTGGAAGGAAACGCAGAAGATAAACCCCACCGCACCGCAGGAAACTTGCTTTGCTCTCGCTCCGCTCGTTCCCACTTATCTTCTTGCCGCTAGAGTGAAAGAGGTTTTTTCACTTCCTTCGCCCTAGCAGGAACCTCACAAACCTTCTTTTATTGGCCTGTTACTCTTATCTTAAAGGGGCATTTTAGGGAATGGGCGGGTAGCCACGCTTTTCCAGCTCGCCCAAAATATGCTTTATTAGCTCATTTTGGTATTAAAAAGCGTCTTCTATCTGATGATTATAAATTTTCGGGTGTTTGTATCTCCCATAATTTTTTTGATTTTAGAATTAAAGATCCTGATGCTCTTTCAACTAATATGTCGGAGTGTGAAATATGTGTTGATAAAAAAGACGTGTTGATTATTTATTCATTGGTTCAAATGATAATGATTCAAATTCAGAGACAATATCAATTACATAGTTGTAGATATGAGTTGTATTGTATGAGTGATATAGAATCAATAAATAGTTTCCATCATTATATTTCGGAATGGTGGGAGTTGGAAGGTCTCCTTCTTATTGATTGCTCTAATTCTTATGAATCTATACCAATCTGTGGAGTATTAGATAAAATGAAAAGAATCTTTAATAATGATGATAATCTCTATCGACTTTTTGCGTCATTAATTAAGATTCCTATCCGTTATGAAGGGGGTAGAAGTAGCTCCAATATTGATAGTATTTCGAAACTTCCGTACCTGAGCTATATACTATTTGATATTTATATGGATAATATCGATCGGTTTATAAAAGATTGCTATCCTGTTTTTAAATATGCGCGCTTTCGAAGTTATATGGTTATAGGTTTCAATTCAATAGATGAAAAAATAACATTTATGTATGAAAAGGAATCAATATTTAAAAAGTACTTGTTACCAAAACCATTTACGACGCTTCTTTTAAGGGATTCGTTTCCTGTTCCTTTTATGAAAGAATGGTATATATACGTTAAAAGTAACGGAGGGTGTGAAATAAGACATCGATTGAATGATCCAATGATCCACATTCAGAAGTCGTCATATAAACCAATTCGAACTAAAAAAAGAGTCCCTTATTCGTGGGAGTCTAAAGATCAAAAAGAATAAGGGCTAGCAGTATGGCAGAGAGTTGGAATTAATTCGAATGATAAGATCTCAAACAATAAGGAACGAGGAAGATCAATGCCTTTGAATTGTTCGAGGGAATATCTGCCGTTTAACAGTATCGGGTATTCTGATATGTGATAGCTCTTTAACATTGGTTTAAACGCTCTCTAGGAGAGCAATATCCTTTAATTGTTCGGAGAGAAAGACGTTGTTTAGCAGGTTTAAGGTAGTTCGATACTCGATCGTTTCTTACCTTAGGGTTAAACCTTCTTATTTTCATTGAACCGGATAAAGGAGATCCTTGATCGACCCTAGCAAACCCCAATTAACGATATGCTTGACTGGAGTAAGGGATCCCTTGAAAGGGGCACGTACGTGTTTAGTATAAAGAAAGTAAGGAACAACTATCTTCTTAGTGTAAGTTAGTGTCGTTAAATACAGATTTTATCAAACTAATGAAACAAAACCAGCTATCTCCCGTTGCTATTCCTAAATCCGACCTCGATCAAACTCCTATTACCGAAGCTAACGAGTGGAACGAGCATAAGGATAAGGTTTACCAGTATGGCAGAGTTTCGTAGCCAAGTTAAAGACGTGCCAACTTTTCAAACTCTTTCTTAAGCGCTGGTTCTGCTTTCACTATATGAGCAATATAAGAGCATATAAACGATAGGGCAAGATAGAAACAATAGCAACAGGAAGCTCTTAGCCGGTCTATCGAACGTCCCTTGTTATTAGGCTTTAGCAACAGGAAGAGGAGATGGTTCATTAATACTAGTTTAGTTAAATAACTATGTTGTTAGCTCCGGTCGAGCTCTTCCTCCAATAACAAAAGGAACAACTGGTTATGATATTCTTAAATCGGGGTATAAAGACCATAATTGGCGTAGATTAGTAATTAGAAACTAGATTCTCCTATATGCATCTTATTATTGGTATGGTGTATTGGAATTAGCTAAAGGAGCTATAAGAGGAATGTAGCTACAGAGAAACAGTAGCTGCAGTAAGAATAGAGCTATAAAACAGTAGTTAAAGCACCTATTAAGACAGGAATAAGAAGTAGCGAAAACGAGTCTAGCACAAATAAGAAGATAAGAGCAACCGATCTTCTTTCTTTAGCAGGCACTCTATAGGGGATTTTATCAGCACTCTCAAGGGTCAGGGTTAGGGGTATGATAATCAGTAAGATAGGGAACAAGAGAACGGGTTTGGTTAACTAGTTTTCTCTTTAACAGCAGGAACTACAATCAAGTATACTCTTTCAGTCGAAGTAGGTCTTAATCGTCCGAGCTCTTTTATAGAGAGCTCTCACTCAAGTCAAGCAGATCCGGCAGGTAGCAACATGTCCGTGGTATCGGAAGAGCTGCATTCATTAGTATGTTAGTTCATTACTTCCTTAGTCCTAATGAGTTCAGTCGCAGCATTTCCCTGCTGGATGTCTGGCCTCTAGATAGGCCTGTAACCGTAGTTAGGAAGTCTCCTGTATGATTCCTTGAACCCTATATGAGCTGAATGAGGAATATAGCAGCATATAACAAATATATGCAGTAAGAAAAAGATAAGAAAGATAAGAATACGGCTTATAAAAACAGTAGTTAAAGGAACAAGTAAGATAGGAGTAGGAAGAATAGGAGGTATATAAACAGCATAGGAATAGTAGCTAATCAGGTATAGTTGTTTCATAATAGCTTAAACATGGAATTGTTTCAAATTGAGATACCGTTTACGAAGGGGAATTGACTTACGTCGTTTTACAGTATGGCGGAGTTGAACTAAATCAAAATGAAATGCCACCTCAGGAAGGGAAATCCACTTGCAAGGGTTTCCAGTATAGGAGAGTTGGAATTAATTCGTTCGATAAGGAGAATGAAAGCCCCTACAAAGATTCTACAGTTTTCGTGTTCAAATACTCGAACCCAAGCAAGGAGCTTCAATCTTCCCTCTTTCCAAAAGCATAGCTTAGGATGTATTGAGAATACCTTTGAGAGGAACCCACACGGGGGGTTAATCCTAGCAGGCTGTAGCTACCGGGAGCCTTATCCTCTTGTCAACCAGACTGATCTCCTGTGTCTTACAGCGATGGATCTATTGATCCAGTATGCTTACCCAGCCATAGCGGGCTACTATAAATTCAATGTTTTATTTACTATGAAGAAAAGCTATGGGGTGGATATAACATTTACGATTGGTAATGCTATTCCCTTGACTTTGGAAGACGGGAACCTTCTTCCTAAGAATGAGATCGACGCTCATTTAGAGCGGTCAATATCTAAGTATATTTATTTATATGAAGGAGATTCAGTTCATAAAATGACTATTCGAGTCTACACTGAAGCTAAAAAGAGTGAAATTCCTATTTTCCCCAAGATTATAGAAAAACCGAGCTTTTAGAATTCCTTGAAACATTTGATGGAATCAAATCAATTGATCCTATCAGTACTAAAAAGATCAGACACCGAAATAAAAAGTATCCAACCTATATCCCATCTGGGCAATCTAAAAGTCAAAATAGGAAACCCTTCCTGGTAGCTGATACGGAGACAATTTCATTAGATAAAGAGAAAGGTGCAAGAGTCCACAGTACCTTAAGGATCCTGTAAGAAGGTAAGTTCCGATTTTCATTTAGCTTCCATTTCGTGAGTCTCACAAGAGGGTCCGCATGCCAAAAAAGACATAGTGCCTACTACGCCCCTAAATAAAGGATAAGGAAATTGGACACGAGCGAGAGCTAGACTGACTCTTGGCCCAATGCTCGTGGGCGATGAAGACTGACGACCCCTTCTGCCTAACTTTCTCTTTGCAAGAATTAGCTCTTCGAGAATGCGCTGCAAGCCTAGGATTCGTATCATCTAGCGTATAATCCCAATTGGCTGAATTGGCTCTGGATTCTCTTAGGTTAGAAAAAGAATTCCCATTCCCGGTCCAATCAAAGTACTACTGACTTTTCAGCAGATTCAATAGCTGCGGTTTCATGAAATGAAAAGAGACCTTCTAAGGAAGGGAAGGAAGAGCGGCATGCATATATGGTAAAATATATATAAGTAGGATCAATCCCCCTCTTAAGGTTAGACTTTGTTCGCTTAGCCTCATCGTCGTTTGGAAGGGAAGTAGACAAACTAAACTGGAAACCGCAGGGAGGGCTGCAAAGCTTTACGTGTGTCAACGAAGTGATTAACTTGCTAGAAGCACAACCGAACCCGCAAGCACGATGGACCGCCGGCAATCATATAATATATGATTTCACTCTTTTTATTTCATTTGTTGCGAGCTTAGCTGAGCATGGAGCTGGTCTGTGGGAGGGTAAGATTCTCTCTCCTTCTTTCTTTCGAACTTTGCTCTTAAGTCTTTTTTTTAACCGGAATTTTGAACGAAGGGCGTAAAGACGAGTTCCAAGAGTCGTCTAAGCACATCCATTCTCTTAGGGCTTAGGGGATGCCAAAAGCTAGCCTCACTCTCATATCTCTTTACCTTTCTACCACGGTCGAAGGAATGTGTCCCAGGGCAACATAATGAAAGAGGAAGGAAGATTCTCCCGCTGGTGCTTACTCTCAGTCTCAAGGAAAAGCTTTTATGACTGGGCGGACATACCGAATAGTCGGAGAGAAGGAATAGACCTAGGAAGGAAAGAAAGCCCCTCGATACAAAGGAATTGTCCCCGGGCAGCAGGTAAGGTAATCGGAAAATTTATCAAGGGCTTCTCCTACAAAGACGATCGCGAATGGGGCTCCCCTGCAACCTAATTCCTTCCCTCTCACCCGAGTCTTAATCTCAAAGAAAGGGAATTGGCCCTGATACGGCTTCGAAGACTGTTAGACATGGACTGCTAGCGGAGTGGAAAGAAGGACTTGTTACATCCTCAAAAGAGTTTCAAGTTTGGGTTCAACCATAGGTGAAAGATAGCCTACACAAGCTAGGCCTAAGACAAGGTCCCATATAGATTCAGCTTAGGGCTTTGGAATAGAACGAATAAGTGTGCATGGGAAAGTCCTTGATTTGGGCAGTAAAGGCATTGAGCCAGTCTGTCTTTGCGCTTTCCTCGTCTAATGAAAGAGTGCGTGGATCGAACTAAACACCTTTCACTCGATCGAAGGCAGGCAATGAAATTGAAGTGTGCTTTCTGTGAGTGAAGATGGATTTGTTCACGGAATCAAGCGCATCTTCATTTGCTTTCTTCCCATCCCTCCTTTACTTCTCTATTCATTCGGTCAATAAGATAAGGCATTCAGAGGAACTTCGGGAAATAGAAGAGATTAGACTCCCGAGAGAAGGGGAGTAACCTAACCACTTATTTTGAATCGAAACCTTAGAATAAGTGGTAGCTAGCCGAAGTGAACCAAGTTCTCCTAGCTCTTCTCCTCGGGAATGAGCTATCATATCGAAAGCCCTAATTCCACTCTACCTGGTATGTAATCGCTTATTATAAGGTTAAGGAAAGCATGGTAAAGTCTGAAGGAAGAAAGAGATTGACAAGTGGCGATCAGAGTGACTCATAGGGGAGCAGGCTCATACCAAGTCAAATCAACAGGAACGGAGAGACAAACCTATTCAGACGAGGCCTCGCATTCCCCCAACGGGTAGTCCATACTTAAACTTTTGGGTCAAGAGGAAGCCTTTGCAAGGAGCAGAGAAGCGCTTTCAAAGATGATACAATCCCTGAGTTGTGAGGCTGCTTAACCCAGAAAGAGGGTCAGAGTGAAACTTATTTTCCCAAAGATGTTAAGGAGTGAAAAGCGAGGAAGAAAGCCGGTGTGCGCTAGCTAACGTTTTTAAGCTGGCTGTTATGTTAGTTGTAGCGCGTCTTCCCTCCTTCTCTCACTTCGGAAATTTTTAGCAGTATTTTATTATGATAACCTGGTCGCGAGAGTACGATACATCGGTGTAAAAGATTGAGTTGGATCTGTGAGGTTGGTTATATATGTATATCGATATGTCGCTCCTTCCAATCGTCCTTGTTCTTGAAGCTCTCGCTTTCCCCCCTATCTAATAAGGTAAGTTGCCCCTGCCAATGAAATCCAATCTGCGGGCACCTGCCTATGTGTCTGCCGCTTGCACTCTACCATATTCATTCCACGCTTTTTTAGGACTTTATAAAAGTGCCGGTATGAGAAATGAAATAAAGGAGTTGAGAATGCCTCATTGAAAGGAAGATCTCTGGGAGTCTTCACTCGTCAACCTAAAAACAGGAAGAAGCTCGTCTTGAAGATGAAGACGTAGGGAGGATGGGAATGAGGTGCAACCGATTCAAGAGCGATAAGGAGGGTTTCAAAGCGCCTTGCCTGACTTCCCGCCATAAATATAAGATTGATTGCTTGCTCTGGTTATAAGCGGTTAAGGTAAAACGGCAACCAACTTTCAATCATACTTATCATTTTGCCTTGCTCATGGCACTTCTTTCTTCGTCACTCGCCCTTCCTCACAACATAAGGTTGAGTACCCTCCCGTTCGATTAGCTCTCTCGCAACAAACAGAGGAACCGAGAATGAATATGCGCTTATGTGCTGCGCTTCGACTTAGTCCTCTAACTCTAACCTTTAGTCGACCAACCACCATCTCCTTCCTAGGAAACTATTTGCCTTTGAATTCCTTTCCTAGATAAGCTATCCTCTCTAGGCGGACCTACCTTTATCAATGAAGGTTGTACTCTTTCCCATTTTTTTTTTTTATAGCTCCTGGAACTAGCACACCATGGGTCGGGCTCTCGATCAGCATAGATGGGCGGTGTGGATAGGGTAGAAGAGAACCGGGCAGTACCTCATACTATGCCTGTAACTATGGAAGTGGGAATCCTCCTTCTCCAGGGGGGTCACAATGGTGAAAGATTCGGAAAAGGATTCCTCTATGAACGGGCTGAGAGATCCGGCATAACCACTCACGAAAGCTTCTTTCATCATCTTTGCAGACTTCATTGGTTGTCCTTTAACAATCCTTAATAGTAGATCCAATTCCGGCATCATGTAGAACTAAGATCCCAAGTACTAATCAATGAAGCCCCGAAAACAAACCTCTTTGCAAAAGGGACACCATAGGGTAGGGGAGGTAATGAAATTGAGGGAGAATCTTTCAGTTACTTAGCGTGACACAGCTACCTACGCTGACATGTGTATGTGTACAGGAACGGGTGCGGGAGTAAGAGCAGAGGAAAGTAAGTCAGCCGGGTACGGCTTGTATACAGGGATCTAATCGACCAAAGTAAGTGGATGGATCCCCATGAATATGGAACCGAACCCTGGCTTGCTGTCTGAACCTGGGCTTGCTTCTAGAGATTCCTACGGAATCTATTTATATAGACGCAGCAGATGGGACTCAACTTTCTTCTATTTTTATCTCCTTCCGCCTATTATACCTACACGCCCTCAGCAGAGTGGTCAGTAAACCCTTTTCCAGAGACACGGACTCTTATTCTTGGCCAGAGAGATAGGTGGACAAGAAAGACAGGTCCAAGTTGCTCAAAGATGCCAGTAGTCACAGTGAAAGAAAAAGAGGAAGACAGCCATAAAGCCATGAAAGCGTTCCACTCGTGCTTCTGTAAAGAGAAGAACCCTATCTCTGAAAGGCTTCTTTCGCGAGGAAGCACTTCACTCACCACTTGAACGGACCGAAGGACACACCACAAGCTTCATTCAAGCATTTCCTCCATAAAGCAGTTCTTCCTTTCCATTTCATCACTTCAAAAACCTACCTTTCAAACTTTTATAGCAATCAGGTAAGGCCGAGGCTAATAGGAAGTACAGATATTCATTCAACCAAAAACCAACCACCGAACCGAAACCGATCGGGGAGACCGGGGGATATTTTCTCAATCACAGCCCGGAAAGGAATTGCTTACTACAGACAGACGGGATTAAATAGCCGACAGCTTTGATAAGAATCATCGAACTAATGGACGGACCGCAATGCAAGTACTAGAACTCTTGAAATAGAGGTATGTAATCGCTTATGCGAAGCTTGAGGAAGGACCTACCGACCGATTTCGAGAGCAGCTACTTCTCCTTCTTCTGAGCTAGCCTTCCCTTTGAGAACCTACCTCTTTCTAGGAGCGCTGGAACTTGAGTACCGAAATAGAACTACTGATTTCTTCCCTTGCTTGACTATTACCAATCACTGGGAAGAGCTCAGTTCTGTCGGCTGGTAACCAACCTCGGGATTGATTGTTGACGGATGGCTTGGGAAAGCTTCAACCAAAAGGGATGAAGCGAGCAGTAATGCCAATCTTTTATCCATATAATTAAAGGGCTCTTAGGTCTAGTATGGGAGCTTTTTAGTGGTTTTTGCCTATAGGCGTGATAGAAAGATATTGAAAACGAGCTTCACTCGGAGATTCACTAGGTTTGGCCCTATACGAGATGCAAAAAATCCCATTTCATCTCGCTCTTAGGGCAGAAAAGAGGTCACAACGCAAATGGAAATCTTATAAAATGATCCCCCACCCAACAAGGTAACGGAGAGGAAAGACCCCTACCGCTAACCTCTCTGTCCTAATCTCCTGTGTCGAAGCTTTCTTGTTCTACAGGTCCTAGGGATGGGACTTTCAGGCCAAGTGCAGATTCGTCGAAATCGAAGGATTGCCTCTTATTTGCTAAGGTTGGCGAATCAAACAGCCTCAATCAAGGTCTCGGCACAAAAGAAAAGGCAGGGCGACATAAATCATGTATGTATAGTAGTTGTAGAGATCTACCCGCTCATATGAGTTCCGTGAACAACAAAAATCAGGGCAGTAGGTGCCTATGAGTTCTATCTTTCATCACCAATCAGTGGATTAACAAGCTTTCACGTTCCAAGGAATGACATGGCTGTTCAAGAACCCGTTCAAAACGTGGGAAAAAGAAATGCCTAAAGTAGGTCCCCACGTCAGTTTAAACTCCACTCTCTAAGCTTCGCTAATTCAAATTTAGGATCTCTTTGGCTAAAGAAGGTTTACCGGGCAATGCCATCATCCCTTTCCTTAGATGCCCACTTCCATCGGGGAGCAACATTGGGTAAGGAAAAGCTGCTTTCAAATCGGATTCTATCACAATTCGTTAAGCCAACTCCGAACACCTTCTATAGCCTTTGTCCTGCTCAAGCGAGAGCCTATTCTGACTTGCTTTCCAACACCGTCATTGGATTGGACTTTCCGGATCCCTTTTCTTCGGGCCTTCCTTTCAGGGATACCCATTCAAAAAGCAGAAAAGCGATGTCTGTTGTCGAACTTGCTACCATAGCAACCACTTTCGTAAGCCGAGGCCCACTCCCTGTAGGATGAAACTTTATTCGGTTCTTTTGATATTGAGTCTGACTCTTATATAAATATAAACACCGATGATCCAGTACCAGACTTCGCCTTTTTGGCTACCCTTCTTCTATCAACAAACAGGAAAGGTATTTCTCTCTTGAAGAGAAAAGAAAACTTGATGCTTTTCTTAAGGTTTAGCTATCGATACGTGAACTCTTTGTGCTTGCTTAGCAGATGTCCTTTACCTCTCTGCTTTGGACTCAGTCACTAGTTTGCAGTAAAGAAAGAAGATGGTTATAGTATAGACCATTACACGAAAAATATCCTCTCTCGATACGCTCTTGCGCTTCGCAGCACTTTTCTCAGTGAATATGGCTACGAA